CCAATATTAGTACTGATAGTACGTAAATGTAATTCCTTGTTCAAACAACTATTGATAGTTCCTAGAGCGCCTTGCAAAGCTTGTTGCAAAACCCGTTGTCGGACTTGATTAATCGCTCTTTGTTGTTCAAAATTAATGGTTTCATTTTTGTAATTTTCTAATTGTTCCAAAGTATTATAAGTTGAATTAATTAAATTCAACTTTTCTCGTTCTATCTCAGAGTATCCATTAACTCGATACTCATCCGCTTCCGCTTCCACTTTCCGCAAGCGGGCCCGGGCTTTTTCGAGTTGTTCAATGGCCCCCTCGCGTAGTTCTTCTGAATTTCGAATAGTGTTTAAGATCCTCTGTTTTCGATTATCTAATAAATCACTTAATGAAAGTAGATTATCTTTCCATTTATTTAAAAACTTCCATGATCTCTTCCCGAACCAAACACGAATCTTTCGATTCATTTGGCTCTCACGCTCAATTACTTATGGACAATTCCCATATTTTTGTTTTGAATGTAATGAGCCTATCCTCTATTCTCTGTTCATATTACCCCCCCCCCCCCCAAAAAAAAAAATATCGAACCTGATCACACTAATCCAAGACCAGAATTTTCGGAGGACTCTTCTGACCAAACATATGTAGTTGTCAGCAAAGTTGTTTCTTTTTTTTTTATTCAAATCCAAAAAAATTCTTCTTACTTTATACATAGACATAGGTCATCGATTCAGCATTGGATACATTGGATAAAATAAAAAAAGGGGAATGAAATACCCATTTTTCCAATAAATGATTCAAATCATTTTATCGGCATGAGTGTTCTATACCGAAAAAATTTCCAACTATTCATTTTGAAACTACCTCCGCATTAATTTAATATAGTGGTAGAAAGAATACCATGCTGGGTCTGGACTTCAAACGGTTTAGCTTTAACCATGTTAATGGTACCACATCATTGGTTGATAGAGAATCAAAATATATTTACCAATGAATCACGAAATGCTATGTTTCTTACATATGATTTCTTAATTTATTCAGAAGTAATTCGCGGGATCATGCACCCTTTTTCCTAGTTATAACGAAAAAAAGTGCAGCTGGTCGAGTCCAGCCTATTCTTGAAATAAACAACTCACACACACTCCCTTTCCAAAAAAGATCAATACACCAAGCACTACACTTAGATTTATTGGATTTGTTGCTAAAATATCGGTATTAAACCCGAAACCCCCGGCGGATGGCCAGTGACCCAAGGAACCGAAAGAATCGGTTACATTTTTCATATGATCTCCTCTTATAGATAGACTAAAAAAAAATATTCAATTTATAACTGTATTTTTTTTTTTTTCAATTGAAATTTCCAATAAGAATGATAAAAGAGATACCGAGCCTCATGTCAATTACGAAATACTTCGTTTGTTCCAACACTTGGGTTTTCATAACGGGAAGGAAGGGAAGAAAGCGAGTCGGTTTGCTAATTCCTCATCCTCAAATCAGTCCTTCCCATGAGTTATTATCTCAACGAATAAGTAATTGTAGTAGTTCAATCTTGATATAATTCTAAAAAGCAAGCGATAGGTCCAAGGAAATAAAATATGAAAAATACGTATTTATTTTTATTATTTCTAGGATTAAACACTTAAACAAAAGGATTCGCAAATAAAAGCGCTAATGCTACAACCAGTCCATAAATTGTTAAAGCTTCCATAAAAGCCAGACTAAGCAATAAAGTACCTCGTATTTTTCCCTCCGCCTCGGGCTGTCTTGCGATACCTTCTACAGCTTGGCCCGCAGCAGTACCTTGACCAACACCAGGTCCAATAGAAGCAAGCCCTACGGCCAATCCAGCAGCAATAACGGAAGCGGCAGAAATCAGTGGATTCATGATAAGTTCCTCGCACCAAAATAAAGAAATGGTTAATGATACAATCAACCAAGGAATTATGACTTAATTATTCCATTGATAACATTCATCCAGTCGAAGTAACTAATAACTCTGAATTCAAGTAATACTATTATTGAATCATCGGAACGATTTCGATATTTCTTTTTTAGGTCCAATACATGGCGTCTTTGTGAATCCATACGACTTTAGTTCTTCCCCATTTCTTTGTTCCGAACCATTCTTTGAATTAAAGGACTTCTATTAGAATCCCCCGTCTCAATTCACAATAATAAGTCAAATTAGATATTTCTTTAGTCCATATATAACTAGTCATAATATCACATATACATGTGTTTCTTCCATAACGCAACCCAACTATTTGTATCTTCGATTCAATCGAATTCTAGAATCATTCTTCGAAACATCCACAATAAATGGGAATCGTTCCATAGAACATCCTTTTTTATTTAATCACACGTCTTAAGTCGTAAACAGATTATATAAGAATTATTATTCGAATTAAGACTCCTAATATTTAATATTGGAATCGGCTGAACAATATAAATAGAATATTTAATATTTTTTCTAAGTAAGTATGATATAAACGGCCCAAAAGGGAATTTTAGG